AAATATAAAAAAAAATATATCGCTTTGTTTAGAGAATTGTGCTTCGAATATGAAGAAAAATGTAAAATAAAAAAATGATAGAGAATGCTATCCACAAAAGACAAAACCTTATAAGCTAGTCATAACATTTGATTATATTGACAATTTTAAAAAACTCATCATACTATCATCATAGTATGGTGGCGGTTGAGCAAGTATGCCCCCATCGTCTAGTGGTTCAGGACATCTCTCTTTCAAGGAGGCAGCGGGGATTCGACTTCCCCTGGGGGTAGGGTACTACGAAAGGAAGTTGATCATGGATTATCCAGAAAGTTAGAATAGATTCTTCCTGGGTCAATGCCCGAGCGGTTAATGGGGACGGACTGTAAATTCGTTGGCAATATGTCTACGTTGGTTCAAATCCAGCTCGGCCCAATAATTCGCTGTCTACATAACCCTTTTTGTTTTGCATAAATGACAGAGAAGGGGTAAAAAGGCAAATTTCGGGGTATATTTCGACTTTACTTTTTTCGTTATTTCTTGTGTCTAGCTACTTTTTTGTTTCCAGAAAAAATTCCGACCTTGATCTTGCTAAGGATCCCACTATGGATCCTTTAAATATAAACTTTAATGAACAGAGTTGAGAAAAAAATCTATTTTTTATTGTAAAAAATAGATTATCAATCGATTTGATAATAATGCAAGGATTACCAGTAATCCGTCTTGTTATCTCCATATAGATATCAATATATCACTTGTGATTTTCTTTGTTACAAAGCACTAAGTTGAATCATCTCAAATTGAGATGATTCAAATGAAATCATAAGAAGGAATATGAAAGCTACCCGCTTGATTTCCATGGGATTGTAGTTCAATTGGTCAGAGCACCGCCCTGTCAAGGCGGAAGCTGCGGGTTCGAGCCCCGTCAGTCCCGGCGGATTCAATAAAAAAAAGACATAACCCCCCCCCCTTTTTTGTTTCTGGACAAGGGGATCACAAGGGACATCAAAAAAGTTTCGTTTATCTTTTTGTTTTATTTTTCTTTTTTCATCAAACAAAATAAAGGGGTAGCTCCTTTATTTTAACTAGCAACAATTGATGGTAGAGATACATATATAAATTTAGTATAATTAAAATTATTAGATTGGGAGCCTTCAATACTTCAAGAAAGATATACTGTACGGGGTTTCCGCTTAATCTCCCATTAACTCCTGTAGGAAAATGGAATAGGATAGCGTATAATACGTTTGCCAAGAGTACCTATATAGACTTTTCTTTATATGAAGCCAAGGAATTGAAAATAGTTCGAATACAACCAAGGAAAGAGGCTATTGAAAAAATAAAGATAAAATTAGTCTTCCCTAATGAATATGCTCTTTTTAAAGATTAGAGTCGATGCCGAAACAAACACTCGTAAGACCGTTTCATTTAAATAGTTAATTTTTTTGATTCGTTTTTTTACCAGGACGCGCCTTTAACACATTCTCTTTCTTTGTTTTCCAAAAAGATGATAGATGCTGAAATTTTTTTTATTTCAAATTGAGCTTCGTAGTTGTTTTCTCTATTTGATTTCTATTGTTTATTTAAGGTTCGTTACAAACTCTTTTTGTAAACAATCGAAGTCTAAAAAGTTTTTTATCATACTTCATCAGATAATTATACAAGGAAAGTAAAGTACTAGGTTGTAGAAAAGAAAGCGGTGAAAAAGCATAATAAATAAATATTTTTTGATTGGATCAGGGATCTGATTATGTATTCGATGTGGAAAAAGGATCTTCCTATGTTATACTATTAAATTCTTGACGATGAGTCGATTTTATAGCTCCGATATTGTTATTCATGATATTTGTTTCATTCGCTATCATCGAAAGCTAATTAATCTGAGTGAGTTTACAAGCGAAAGATTTCTCATCTCTATGGGATTAAATCCCGAGATATTCCAAAGAAAAAAATAAATAATAAACTTTTAAATTATGGAAGTCAATATTCTTGCATTTATTGCTACTGCACTCTTCATTCTCGTTCCTACTGCTTTTTTGCTTATAATTTACGTAAAAACAGTGAGTCAAAATAATTAATTTGAATACAATTTTACTATCAAGGAAAAAAAAAGGATTTGAATTTCTCGTCTTAAATGAAAGGAATGCATTAGACTCAGTATCAGCAGTAGTATCCTAAGAGGCTGGCTAGTATGGTAGAAAGAGATCTCTTTCTACCATACTAGCCATTATGGTTATTGTAATGTATAAAGATACAAGTGAAATATTTTAATATAAAGGAATACAGCTGTATCTGTCTTTTTCTTTATAAATGTCAATATAAATTAAATAGAATATGAAATGTATGGACATACTTTTCATATTTAATTTGTTTGTTTGATCCATTTCATTTTAATACAGATAATTCGAATTCGATGGAAACTTTTTCAGATTTCGAAAAGGGGTTACCCCATGAATGATTAACGGCGTAAACCCTGATATAAAAATAGAAAATGAGTCAATAAAACAAAACATAAATCCAACTTCTAAAAAAAAAAAGGCCCCGCGGTCTACAAAACTAAAACAATTGATACAGGTTGATAGAGTTTGATTATTACCGCAATTTAAAAGTACTTTTAGAGTCCACTTCTTCCCCACACTACGAGAGAGAGGGAAAATGTAAAAACTACCATTAAACCAGCCCATGCGAGACTTACTATATCCATGTGAATTCGGTCCCCTATTTTTATGAATATGAAGAAACTATTCCATTATTGTTCACTAATAATAGTGAAAGCACTGGTGCAGAGTCAAAAACAGAGAGAGGTATTTGGTCACCATTGATGAACTACTCCAAAAAATCCACTTATCTTATAATGAGTTATTCTTATTATAGAATTTCTAATAGAATCGACAAGATGTAAACACAGGTAAACGAACACTTTTCGAGGTATCCAAGGAATTTGACTCAGATGTTGAAAGAATAAGACTTTTTCTTTCTTTTATCGTTTTTTATTTTTGGAAGTAAAACGAAAGGCAATTCTTCATCGAATTTAATATTTATTGAATGTCTGAGCATTTTGAGACTTTCATGAGTCTGTATCCAAAGTATCTTAGGTACTTTCCAAAACTATTACTATTAATTTAATCCCCTCGCTGGCTAGTGAAAGACTCAGACGGACCCCCCCCCCCACTACTTTACGTTTTCCTTGAATCTGATAGGCAAAACTTTAGTTAGAGAATAGAACCTCCGGAGCTGGAGGCTTAGAACGATAAAAATAAATTATCAAGAGCCTTTTCCTACGTTTGTTATAGTTATCATAGGGGATTTCAAATCTGCTGTTGAGGCGGCACCCGGATTTGAACTGGGGAAAAAGGATTTGCAGTCCCCCGCCTTACCACTCGGCCATGCCGCCAAAATGATGATAGAAACTCGATTTCAATTTTCTCTTTTTTTTTTCAACATAGATTTTAAGTCACAAAATCTAGAATCTAGAATCTAGAATCTAGTACAAATCAGAACCATTAACTATTGACTGTAAATTCATGATCATTTTTGAATTCAAATCCACATTTTTGGATTTCTAAAAATATACAAAAATCATTAGAAATAGAAATGAATTTCTAACGAAATCTATATTGAGTTTTTTCAATTAAAAAGAAATCTTCTTCAATTTCAATTATAACAGTAATTATGAGTATATGTAAACCCCAAAATCAGAACATACGTTACGTTGTGTTATCACTATAAGGTATTTTATCTCTTTAGGGATGCTTTTCAGGAGTAATTCTCACTAAATTTTGGTATTTCAATTTTTCATTGAATACATTGAAGAGAAATTTGAATTGTTGATAGAGCATGTGCTGTCCCAAATATAACTGTACCACAATAAAAGAAGAAAAAGAGACATATATATCTGTGCATTCTTTTTTTGATTTTTTATTAATAATAATAAATCAAAAAAATAAACAAACACAGGTTTTCTATTTATTATATGTTTATCTGCTTGAACAGATCCAATCATGAATACATTTTTTTATGGTATGCAATCGAATTGGAATATGTAATATCATAGGTGAAAATGAAATTACTTTTTTTCTAGTCTTTACAAAACTCCATAAGTTCCAGTGGTATTTCTCAATTCTCTTCCATTTGGATCTCTTTCTTATAAAAAATTTCACGAGTCTCCGTTCATACGTATTTCATACATTCCATATATCTTGGAGTTGGATAAAATTTCATGTGATTCAGTAAACAGAATAGAAATTCCATTATTGCTAGATCGAATTCTATGGATATGATTCGGTGAAGAATGAGAGATGGGATTTTTTCAATAAACGGATAAATGGGAACTTCAAACAAGATGCTCGGGGATGGAAAAGAGGGAACATCTACAATACCTGGATTTAATCAGATACAATTTGAAGGGTTTTATCGGTTTATTGATCAGGGTTTAATAGAAGAACTTTCAAAATTTCCAAAAATTGAAGATATAGATCACGAAATTGAATTTCAATTATTTGTGGAAACATATCAATTGGTAGAACCTCTGATAAAAGAACGAGATGCTGTCTATGAATCACTTACATATTCTTCTGAAATATATGTATCCGCGGGATTAATTTGGAAAACCAGTAGGAATATGCAAGAACAACGAATTTTTATTGGAAACATTCCTTTAATGAATTCCCTTGGAATTTCTATAGTAAACGGAATATACAGAATTGTAATCAATCAAATATTACAAAGTCCTGGTATCTATTACCAGTCAGAATTGGATCATAATGGGATTTCGGTCTATACCGGCACCATAATATCAGATTGGGGAGGCAGGTTAGAATTAGAGATTGATAAAAAAGCAAGAATATGGGCTCGTGTGAGTAGAAAACAGAAAATATCTATTCTAGTTCTATCATCAGCTATGGGTTCGAATCTAAGAGAAATTCTAGAGAATGTTTGCTACCCTGAAATTTTCTTATCTTTCTTGACCGATAAGGAGAAAAAAAAAATTGGGTCAAAAGAAAATGCTATTTTAGAGTTTT